AGAAATAGACTAAAAACTAATAACCAACTTATTGCTTCGTATTGTCAAGATCCCAAGAAACAGTCACTATATGACTGGATCAATCATATAATTGTAACAACTGAGATTTTCCATAAATTATAGATTTTGAAGGAAAACTAAAGGGATACAGATAAATGGAAAGGTGATAGAAAGAGAGAATAAAAAGATCAATGATAAATGATTCCAATATGTATGGTCACCTCATAAAAGGCAGTGTGATAAAGCATTTTTTTTTTTATTTTTTATTATATAAAATAAATAATAATAAAGAGCCCCGGGTTAATAGAAACTGAGGAGATTGGCTCGAAAACACATTTTGTTGGGAGCTCCATTGCAGAGTTCAGGCCTAACCATTAATGGAGAAGCTATAGGAACGACGAAACCTGTGATTATATGAGATTCTATTAAAATAAAAACGAATCTTGATGATTCATCGGGCGGGATGGCGGAACGAACCAAGAATAAATTGATTTACTCTGAGAGATCATGAATTGATCTGATCCTACGAATGGAACAGGAAAGAGTCAATATCCGCCCGCGAAACCCTTTTTTTTATTCTTATGGAACAAAAAAAAGTAAATAAAGATTTGTTATAATAAAAATAAAGAAGCATTATGTATATTGATCAATATACATATCTAGTCGTATATACAGCTTCTTATGTAATAAATGAAATAGCAGCAATAAATCCCATTACTTTAGTTTAGTGTATTTATTATGAATAAATACATGTGTATCTGTAATATTATCGAATTCTTTCATTCGCGAGGAGCTGGATGAGAAGAAACTCTCATGTCCGGTTCTGTAGTAGAGGTGGGATTAAGAAAAAACCATCAACTATAACCCCAAAAGAACCAGATTTCGTAAGCAACATAGAGGAAGAATGAAGGGAATATCTTCTCGGGGCAATCAGATTTGTTTCGGCAGATACGCTCTTCAGGCACTTGAACCCGCTTGGATCACAGCTAGACAAATAGAAGCGGGGCGAAGAGCAATAACACGATATGCGCGTCGTGGTGGAAAAATATGGGTACGTATATTTCCCGACAAACCTGTTACAGTAAGACCTACAGAAACACGTATGGGTTCCGGAAAGGGATCCCCCGAATATTGGGTATCTGTTGTTAAACCGGGTCGAATACTTTATGAAATAGGTGGAGTATCCGAAACTGTAGCCAGAACAGCTATTTCAATAGCTGCGTGCAAAATGCCTATACGAACTCAATTTGTTATTTCAAGATAAGGATCTAGAACTAAACAAAAGGGGTATTGAGGATGAAAAAGCAACTACGGGTTTATTTATAGATAAAGACTATTTCTTTTTTTCTTCATTCTTTGCATTAAAATAACAGATTCAAATAAAAATGATATGATTCAACCTCAGACCCTTTTGAATGTAGCAGATAACAGCGGAGCTCGAGAATTGATGTGTATTCGAATCATAGGGGCCGGTAATCACCAATATGCTCATATTGGTGACATTATTGTTGCTGTAATCAAAGAAGCAGTGCCCAATATGCCTCTAGAAAGATCAGAAGTAATTAGAGCTGTAATTGTACGTACATGTAAAGAGCTCAAACGTGACAACGGTATGATAATACGATATGATGACAATGCAGCGGTTGTCATTGATCAAGAAAGAAATCCAAAAGGAACTCGAATTTTTGGGGCAATTGCTCGGGAATTGAGACAGTTGAATTTTACTAAAATAGTTTCATTAGCTCCCGAAGTATTATAAATACTAGTGGATGAAACTATGATTATGATATAGTTATAATAGGATATTTGAAACGGCTCAAATTAGTAGATTGTGTCTCACGTATATACTTTTAGTAACTAATTTTTTAATTAATAATTGAATAATTCAAGTAAAAAAAAAACATGTTGATTATATCAAAATTAGGAAGTACCAATAATTCGTCATGGGCAGAGACGCTATTGCTGATATAATAACTTCTATAAGAAATGCTGACATGAATAAAAATGGAACCGTTCGAATAGCATCCACTAATATCACCGAAAACATTGTTAAAATACTACTACAAGAAGGTTTTATTGAAAACGTCCGGAAACATCAGGAAAGTAACAAAAATTTCTTGGTTTCAACCTTGCGCCATAGAAGAACTAAGAAAGGAATATATAAAACTGTTTTAAAACGTATCAGTCGACCTGGTCTACGAATCTATTCCAACTATAAAAAAATTCCTAAGATTTTAGGTGGAATGGGAATTGTAATTCTTTCTACTTCTCGAGGCATAATGACAGATCGAGAAGCTAGACTAGAAAAAATGGGAGGAGAAATTTTGTGTTATATATGGTGATCCTCCTCCGATATCCTAATTTTATCTATAACTTCCCATTTGGGAAATAGAAGAAAAGGGGGTGAGTTATATAACTCTTCCCCCGTTAGTTGATACTTCAAAGGGAGTTACCTGGAATGAAAGAACAAAAATTAATTAATGAAGGTTTAATTACTGAA